AGTGTAGTAAAAAAATAAATGGAATTTCACCCCTTCATGCTTACTATAACTAGTTATTTCGGTTTTCTACTGGCTGCTTTAACTATAACCTCAGCTCTATTTATTGGCTTGAACAAGATACGTCTTATTTGAAATGAATTGAATGAATAAGTCAGAAAAGAAGAATCTGTCTTTTGAATTCCTGGTATTCTAGCTAGACTCTTTTCCACACTAATTACCAATTTTTTTCTTGATCATTGAGATTCGTGGATAATTTAGACTATTATTTAGAGATAGATCGTACCTCTTTTTTTTATCCCCTCGAACAAATCGAAATGATTGAAGTTTTTCTATTTGGAATCGTCTTAGGCCTAATTCCTATTACTTTAGCGGGATTATTCGTGACTGCGTATTTGCAATACAGGCGTGGGGATCAGTTGGATCTTTGATTGAGTAATATTTCTTTTTTGATTGACCTCCTCTCTGGTCTGGAGGAGGTCAAATTGGAGTTGCAATTCTACTTTGTTTTTTTTTAAGTTATTTTACTGTGTTTCGACATAAGATATATGGAATCACGCTCTGTAGGATTTGAACCTACGACATCGGGTTTTGGAGACCCGCGTTCTACCAAACTGAACTAAGAGCGCTTTCAAAACAAAAAGAAAATCCTTTTCTATTCTAACGTGTCTCACGTCCGTATAGTATCCACAAATTCAAGTTATACCCACTTTAATCGATCTCCCCGCTACTGCCTATAAAGAAGAGAGAATTAATAGGTAGGGATGACAGGATTTGAACCTGTGACATTTTGTACCCAAAACAAACGCGCTACCAAGCTGCGCTACATCCCTTTTCCAAATTGTTGTACAATGCCATTGTACATAATTCCTTTCTTGTTTTCCAGATCGTAATTTTCTTCTATTTCTCTATGTATATAGAACTTTCTTGTCATTTCTTGTTTTTGTTCTCATATAATCAAGGAAGGGTATACATCTAAAATCCAGTCGAATTTCACCTATAAAAGAAAGATTCCTATTTCTTAGTAATGTATAGGAAAAAGGGGTCATCTTTTTTAGGGATAGGAAAATCTCGTCTATTATGATTCATTCTATATATATAGAATATTTTTTTTGTTTTTTTAGTTAGGAATTTCGCCTAAACAAAAGAAATACAAAGGATCTTGGGCAAGAGTATCTGATCATATATGTATTCCAATACGGAAGGAGGATTTTCAATGCGGGATATAAAAACATATCTCTCTGTAGCACCCGTGCTAAGTACTCTATGGTTTGGGGCTTTAGCAGGTTTATTGATAGAAATCAATCGTTTATTCCCAGATGCTTTGTCATTCCCTTTTTTTTCATTCTAGTTATTCCTATACGAGAGATAGAATTCTTCGTGACATGACGAAAATTTTCCCTTTTTGAATTCTTTTTTAGTATATTAAGCAAAAAGAAAGAAAAGATGGATAAGGATTGTATTCTTTAATTATTTCTCCATTTTTTTTTTACTTAATTTACGAATTTCCAAAATTTTTTATTCTATTGGATTGGATTCGTTAGAAAATTCGAAGAATTACAACAAAATCTTTAGAAATCATATTTTTAGTTAGGAACTTCTATGGATTTTATTCTTCTTCTTTGGATCCAAAATAGAAGAATTAAAAAATAGGTATAAGAATTAAGTTAAGTCGATCCAAAAAGGAAAGGAGGTTCATGGCCAAGGGCAAAGATGTTAGAATCCGAGTTATTTTGGAATGTATTAATTGTGTTCGAAAGGGTACCAATAAGGAATCGACGGGGATTTCTAGATATAGTACTCAAAAGAATCGCCACAATACACCCGGACAATTAGAATTCAGAAAATTTTGTCGTTATTGTCGCAAGCATACGACTCATAATGAAATAAAGAAATAGGAGCATCGTGTGTTCAATTTTTCCAAAGAACAGAAAGAGTAAGAACTTCTTATTAAATATTCTTATTAAATATATACAACATGGATAGAATACAAAATACAAATCAACTCATCTGATTTTAGGTAGATATTATTTCATATGTATGGAGGGTTTTTTATATTATAGTATATGAATCAAATAATATATGGACTAAAGAAAGACTACATCTTTTGGATCCAAAATTAATAAAATAAAGAAATCCATTTTTTTATTTTTTCAAATTTTTAAATAAGGAATAAATCATGTATATATCTAAACAACCTTTTCGTAAATTTAAGCAACCCTTTCGTAAATCCAAACAAACTTTTCATAAATCAAAGCAAACTTTTCGTAAATTCAAACAACCTTTTCGTAAATCCAAACAACCTTTTCGTAGGCGTTCTCGAATAGGCCCGGGGGATCAAATTGATTATAGAAACATGAGTTTAATTAATCGATTTATTAGTGAACAAGGAAAAATATTATCCAGACGAATAAATAGATTAACCTTGAAACAACAACGATTAATTACTCTTGCTATAAAACAGGCTCGTATTTTATCTTTCTTACCATTTCGTAACTATGAGAATGAGAAGCAATTTCAAGCCCAGTCAATTTCAATAATTACTGGTCCTAGACACAGAAAAAATAGACCTATTCCTCAATTAACACAAAAGTTCAATTCCAATCGAAACTTAAGAAACTCCAACCATAATTTAAGAAACAACAATCGAAACTTAAGTTCCGACTGTTGATGTTTTATTCGAAAGGGTCAGACTTATATATAAAGAAAGTAATCCAGTTTTGATTCTTGTGTTTGTTATAAGAAAGAAAAATGGAAAAGAAGAAATAGTTTTTTTATTTATTGCAACATGCTCGTTGATTCCTACCACTTAATCTTAATTTATTGTATCTTCCCGGAGTTCCCTCTCCGGGAATTTTGTTTTAATTATTCCTGTATATTACTTTTTTATCCCTTTAATCGATGGTCTTTATTTTTTTGGAAATCGTGTAAAGATTATTTGGATTTGATACAGCTACTTGTGCAAGCATTTTACGATTAAGAATCAACTCCTTCTTGTACAAATTGTGTATTAATTTACTATAACTATCGAATACGTTATATACCCGTGTTGCTGCGTTTATCCGAGTGATCCACAAACGACGAAAATCTCTCTTTTGCCTGCCTCTATCTCGATGAGAAGAAACAAAAGCTCTTCTTACTTGTTGAGTAATCATTCGATTAAGTCTTAAATGAGCCCCTCTAAAGTTTGAGGCAAATGAACGCATTTTTGTTCGTCGTCTCCGAGCTATATATCCTCGCGGAACTCTGGTCATTGAATCAAATTAACCTTAATGAATAACTAATGATTTCTCTTCTTTTAACCCTCTTTTTTCTCATTAATAACAAAACGTATTATTCCGATATATAAAATATTAATTCCAATGGCTTTTGCTACTATAACCTTCCCAACCACTGTTTTTTATTCTATTCTCTTCAGTTTTTTCGCAGAGAAATAACAAATTCTAACGATATTAAAAAAACAGTGGGTTCCATCGTTTCTATGGTTCCCTTTTAAACGGCGAGGCCCTCTCTATACACCGGAGCCCTTTCTTTCATTTCATCAAAAGGTATTGTGAACTTGTATAGTTCACATTCTTTGGCTCTACCTATCCATTATAGAGTAAATAGCTCTTTTCACAATAAGAGTTATTCATACAGTGACGGTATTTAATTATGAAAGTTGGCTAAGTAGCTGGCCCTTTAGTCCGTCCTTTTAAGATAAAGGAGCAGAAACCTTTTTCTTACGATTTCCTCCGCTTAATGGATAACCATTTGCTACCAATGGAGGAATTCCTTCTTCCAATCCCAATCTAGATGATTGGATTTGCACCAAAGGAAACCATAAATTCCATATACCATAGAAATCTAGGATCGAGTTTCTCTATCCTATTCATTGGTACCGATCATGGATACTTCAAAAATTTTCTTATTTGTTTGAACTCATGATCTGCACGAGTCGCACATACACCCTAGCACATGTTCCTCGACGCTGAGGACATCCCTTAAGCGCGGCCGATTTTCTAGCATTTCGTATTGGCTGTCTTGCATTTCTAATAAGTTGTTTAACCGTTGGCATGTCGTATGTATATAGAAAAAATGGATTGGTTTAGATCGATCTTAACCTGATGATTCATCATCATGAAGTATTTCTATTTTCTATAAAATAGCATAAAACCCAAATTTAGGTTTGAAATCAATTTACAAGAAATCCAGCCACTACCAATCCTTAAACATTTCTGGAAACCACACTGGATCAGTATCGCAGTGCTCGTCAATCATTTCATCCCCTACAATATCGACAAGTCCGTAAGCTTTGGCTTCGTCTGCTGACATAAAAACATCCCTTTCCATGTCTTCGGATACAACCCAAAAAGGCTTGCCTGTTCTTAGTGCATAAACCCTTGTGATCATTTCGCGAACTTTGTGTAACTCTTCCACTTCTAGTAAAAATTCTGGCGTCCTTGCCCGATAATAAGCACTAGCAGGTTGGTGAAGCATAATCCTAGCGTGAGGGAATGCTATACGCTTGGTGGGTTCTCCTCCAAGCAGAATGAAGGAGGCCATGGACGCGGCTATTCCGAGGCATATTGTATATATATCAGGTGTCACCGTTTGCATCGTATCAAAAATCGCCATTCCTGAGATTAGCCACCCACCAGGGGAGTTTATAAACAAAAAAATATCGCTAATTCCATCTTCTATACTGAGATATACCATCAGACCCGTAATATGATTCGTGATCTCGCAACGAATCTCTTGACCTAAAAAAAGTGTCCTTTCTCGATACATAACATTGTATAAGTCAACCCAAGTCGCTTCTTCATCTCCGGGAATCCGGTAAGGTACTTTTGGAACACCAATGGGCATATTAGATTAATATTATTAAATTTAAGTAAGAAAACTACACTTTAATATGGAAACGTAAGAATGGAAGAGAAAGAAAGAATCGGCAGTTTATTATCTTCATTTTTTTCTTATTCTATAAGAATACTATAGATTCTATGAATACATAGATTGAAATAATATATAGATTGAAATAGATTGAAAGATTATACATATAAGGAAGGTAAGACAGATTCAATAAAGAAAAAGGAATCCGTGATTCGAATGATAAACAAAGAAAGAGGGATTAAGGATCTATTCTTCGTTTTTCCAAATAGCCCAAGCTACCCATTGCATATTGGCACTTATCGAGTATAGAATAGATCTGCTTCTCTTTCTTCTTACAAACAGAATTGGCTTGTTATTTTTAATGGAACGAAATAAATATTCACGCTTTCTGACATAGAATCCCCTGGAAGGGTTAGGTACATAGGATATGTATGGATAGTTTTTTCCAATGCGATAAAATAAAGCGACATCGTGTCTATTTTTCTTTGCTAAAGGGGTATTTCCATGGGTTTGCCTTGGTATCGTGTTCATACTGTCGTATTGAATGATCCGGGTCGATTGCTTTCGGTGCATATAATGCACACAGCTTTAGTTTCTGGTTGGGCTGGCTCGATGGCTTTATACGAATTAGCGGTTTTTGATCCCTCTGATCCTGTTCTGGATCCAATGTGGAGACAAGGTATGTTCGTCATCCCCTTCATGACTCGTTTAGGAATAACCAATTCGTGGGGTGGTTGGAGTATTTCAGGAGGAACTGTAACGAATCCGGGTATTTGGAGTTATGAAGGTGTGGCAGGTGCGCATATTGTGTTTTCTGGCTTGTGTTTCTTGGCAGCTATCTGGCATTGGGTATATTGGGACCTAGAAATATTCTGTGATGAGCGGACGGGAAAACCTTCTTTGGATTTGCCCAAGATCTTTGGAATTCATTTATTTCTTGCAGGGGTGGCTTGTTTTGGCTTTGGTGCATTTCATGTAACGGGTTTATATGGCCCTGGAATATGGGTGTCTGATCCTTACGGACTAACTGGAAAAGTACAAGCTGTAAATCCTGCGTGGGGTGCAGAAGGTTTTGATCCTTTCGTTCCGGGAGGAATAGCTTCGCATCATATTGCTGCGGGTACATTGGGCATATTAGCGGGCCTATTCCATCTTAGTGTCCGTCCGCCGCAACGTCTATACAAAGGATTACGTATGGGCAATATTGAAACTGTACTTTCCAGTAGTATCGCTGCTGTTTTTTTTGCTGCTTTCGTAGTTGCCGGAACTATGTGGTATGGATCGGCAACTACCCCAATCGAATTATTTGGGCCTACTCGTTATCAGTGGGATCAGGGATACTTTCAGCAAGAAATATATCGAAGAGTTAGCGATGGGTTAGCCGAAAATCTTAGTTTGTCAGAAGCTTGGTCTAAAATTCCCGAAAAATTAGCCTTCTATGATTATATTGGTAATAATCCGGCAAAGGGGGGATTATTCAGAGCAGGCTCAATGGACAATGGGGATGGAATAGCTGTTGGATGGTTAGGACATCCCGTCTTTAGAGATAAAGAAGGACGCGAGCTTTTTGTACGTCGTATGCCTACTTTTTTTGAAACATTTCCGGTAGTTTTGGTAGATGAAGAGGGAATTGTGAGAGCGGACGTTCCTTTTAGAAGAGCAGAATCCAAATATAGTGTTGAACAAGTAGGCGTAACGGTGGAGTTCTATGGTGGCGAACTTAATGGAGTAAGTTATTCTGATCCTGCTACTGTAAAAAAATATGCGCGGCGTGCTCAATTAGGAGAAATTTTTGAATTAGATCGAGCTACTTTGAAATCAGATGGTGTTTTTCGCAGCAGTCCAAGGGGTTGGTTCACTTTTGGTCATGCTACCTTTGCTTTGCTCTTCTTTTTCGGACACATTTGGCATGGCGCTCGCACCTTGTTCCGAGATGTTTTTGCTGGTATTGATCCAGACTTGGATGCTCAAGTGGAATTTGGAACATTCCAAAAAGTTGGAGATCCAACTACAAGGAGACAGGCAGCTTGATACCACATTGCTATGGTATCTTTCACCTCTCTTTTTTGATTTGACATGAGAAACATCTCCTGTCCTTTCTTTGACTCTTTTTCTTTTTTTATATGGGAAATGATCCCAAATGATAGGTGAATAGGTGTGGAAGTTATAATTGTAAATAAACCAGGATCGAATCTATGGAAGCATTGGTTTATACGTTCCTTTTAGTTTCGACTTTAGGGATAATTTTTTTCGCTATCTTCTTCCGAGAACCACCTAAGGTTCCGACTAAAAAATGAAATAATTTAATTGAAGTAAGAAGTCCCCCCTCTGGGGGACTTCTTACTTCAATTAGTCCCCATGTTCTTCGAATGGATCTCTTAATTGTTGAGAGGGTTGCCCAAACGCGGTATATAAGGCATACCCAGTAAAGCTTACAAGTAAACCAGATATGAAGATGGCGACTAAAGTTGCTGTTTCCATTTTTATAGAATTTCAAGATTACAATGGATCTATGAAAAGATCGTGTATTTACAACTACAACGGAATAGTATACAAAGTCAACACCAATGATTAAATAGAATTTATGGCTACACAAACCGTTGAAGATAGTTCTAGACCTAAGCCAAAGCGGACTGGCGCAGGTAGTTTATTGAAACCCTTAAATTCGGAATATGGGAAAGTAGCTCCGGGTTGGGGGACTACTCCTTTTATGGGGGTCGCAATGGCTTTATTCGCGATATTCCTATCTATCATTTTAGAAATTTATAATTCTTCTGTTTTACTGGACGGAATTTTAACGAATTAGGTTTCTACTAACTAAAACTATGAAGTCATAGTTTTTCCATCCAAAAAAAGCCTTTCTACTTTAAGCTCCACATTTCTAGACTTCTGGTAGTTCGACCGTGGATTTTTTTGTTTCGGTATCTCTGGAATATGAGTGTGTGACTTGTTAGAATTGATCCTATTGATAATACATAGAAAGGGCCTGTTATCTCTATCAAGATGATTCTAATTCGTCGGATATTATTTATTCTAGTATCTGGAACACGAAATACATAGAGTGGATCAAGAAAAAAAAAATGGAACTATGATTCATACTCACTATTTAGACCTCGCAACCAGACTGAAAAAAAAAAAAAATTCAAGTAGTTCTTATTCTTAATAAAAAAAGAAATTTTCTTCCTTCCAATTTTGTTTGCCCAAAAGACAACTTTTTTCTCTTTCAATAAATGATCATCAAGCGGTTCTTATTCGAAGAACCCTTGCCTTTTGTTTAGCTTGAGACTTAATCATCGTGGCTCTAGTATGAATCTAAGGTTTTAATTGAACTGATTCATAGGATCGCAACAAGATAATTTCTATCAGAAAACCACTATAAATTTTTATTTGATTTTTTTACAAGTAAAAAAATCAAATAAATAAAAAATAGGGAAGAGAAAAGTCAAGAGGCCCCTAATGATCAACATACGGGAAAGAAAGACAGATGAGCCCACTTGAAATTTTTTGGCATTATCATCACAAAGAAGAAATTCTGGATTTTTCTTATTTCATATCTTCAAAGCAAATCGATCGAATACCGTGGCTGATGAAGTTTTGAACCTTTTTTCTAATATCCGTTGAAAATTTGTGTGTTTCTGCTTGAGCCGTACGAGATGAAATTTTCATATACGGTTCTCGGAGGGGGAGTCGGGCTAGTTACCTATCTCAATAAAGTATATGATTGGTTTGAGGAACGTCTTGAGATTCAGGCAATTGCAGATGATATAACTAGTAAATATGTTCCTCCTCATGTCAACATATTTTATTGTTTAGGGGGAATTACACTTACTTGTTTTCTAGTACAAGTCGCTACCGGTTTTGCTATGACTTTTTACTACCGACCAACCGTTACAGAGGCTTTTTCTTCCGTTCAATATATAATGACGGAGGCCAACTTTGGTTGGTTAATCCGATCGGTTCATCGATGGTCAGCAAGTATGATGGTTCTAATGATGATCCTGCACGTATTTCGTGTGTATCTCACAGGTGGATTTAAAAAACCCCGTGAATTAACTTGGGTCACAGGTGTGGTTTTGGCTGTATTGACTGCATCGTTTGGTGTAACTGGTTATTCTTTGCCTTGGGATCAAATTGGTTATTGGGCAGTCAAAATTGTGACAGGTGTACCTGAAGCAATTCCGGTAATAGGATCCCCTTTAGTGGAATTATTACGTGGAAGTGCTAGTGTGGGCCAATCCACTTTGACTCGTTTTTATAGTTTACATACCTTTGTACTGCCTCTGCTTACTGCCGTATTTATGTTAATGCACTTTCCAATGATACGTAAGCAAGGTATTTCGGGTCCTTTATAGGGAAGGCATATCATAGAGAATTCTAATTCTCATATATCATATAGGGTAGGTTGTGGTATTTCATTGCTACAAACATGGGTTATTGTAAAATAAGACATGTCATTTGGATACTTCTCTTCAACTTCAAAGTATTTTGATACAATACAAATACAAATAGTTATAGTTGAAGTTAATTTTACGAAAGAAAATAAGGCAGATTATGGGAGTGTGTGACTTGAATTATTAATTTGGCCATGCAGATAGAGAATTGGATCTGCCACATTAGAATTCACGACCAAAGGTGTCTCCGCATCCAATCAACACGTAAGTCCCCTATCTAGGAAGGATAGGCTGGTTCACTCGAGGAGAATATTTTCTATGATCATACCCCAACCATGTTATCCATGAACAGGCTCCGTAAGATCCCATAGAGTATAAATCGAATAAGTCATGTGATATTCTATATTTATTACACTTACTTTTTATTATAGTTATTATAGTATGGAAATGCATTCATTTTCTTTGCATCGATTTCGATCTGCAATACTATCGGAGTAAAAGAAGGGATCTAAGGAAGAATGTAGGCTAAACTTTTCGATTTTTTATTAATAACAAGTAAATACTTTGTTTGGATGTAAGAAACTTGCGATATTGAGGGGATAAACACCAACTAATCAAGAGACAATCCACAAAGCAATTGATCATGATCAAATTTGTAAGCCCATTTGGATATTGAGCATTTACGCATAAGAATAGGATTCTAGTAGTTATAGGCGCAACTTCGGAAAAGATAATCTGATAAAGCTTTTCTTACCTTGAGTCATTGAGTCATTATATACCCTATTCTATTGTGGATCCTCCACGGTCTTATTTCTTTCATTCTTGCTCGAGCCGGATGATGAAAAATTCTCATGTCCGGTTCCTTTGGGGGATGGATCCTAAAGAATTCACCTATCCCAATAACAAAGAAACCTGACTTAAATGATCCTGTATTAAGAGCAAAATTAGCTAAAGGGATGGGACATAATTATTACGGGGAACCCGCGTGGCCCAACGATCTTTTATACATTTTTCCAGTAGTAATTCTAGGTACTATTGCGTGTAATGTAGGTTTAGCGGTTCTCGAGCCGTCAATGATTGGTGAACCGGCGGATCCGTTTGCAACTCCTCTGGAAATATTACCCGAGTGGTATTTCTTTCCCGTATTTCAAATACTCCGTACAGTACCCAATAAGTTATTGGGCGTTCTCTTAATGGTTTCTGTGCCAACGGGTTTATTGACAGTACCCTTTCTAGAGAATGTCAATAAATTCCAAAATCCATTTCGTCGCCCAGTAGCTACGACCGTTTTTTTAATCGGTACTGCAGTAGCTCTTTGGTTAGGTATTGGAGCAACATTACCCATTGATAAATCCTTAACTTTAGGTCTTTTTTAGGGATTTTTAGAGTTGATTCATTCAACCGCGAAGCCCACTGCATGGGTATCTAGGAAATAGTTACTTCCAAGTGAATCTTCCCTAGATACCTAAAATCTATTTTATTATGATCCATTTCGCGAAAATATAGATTGTGTCAAAGATGCAAAATTGCTTTCTTTTTTTTTTTGAGTTAGAATAAAAAGAAAAAAGAAGAGGAGGAAAAAATTGCAATGGATTTAAAGTGAGAACTTGTTCTTAGGTAAATCAATTGGGAGATGCTTCTCTAGAGTGTCCCATATCAGTTTTCCATCTTCCATACGAAAACTGTCAATTCGCATAAGATCTTCTTCAGTCTTACTCAAAAGGTCCAATAGTGTATGTATATTGGCCCTTTTGAGACAATTATACGTTCTAGAAGGCAATTCTAATTGATCAATAAAAATACAATTCAATGGAATTCCTCTTTTGTTTTTCTTTCGATTTGTGATTCTTTTTTGAAAGGTTAAAAGGGGTGGAGTAAACCTGTTTTTATTTTCTTCGAAACTAGTGCCCTTTTCCTCCGCGTGTAGAAAAGGAAGAAATAAATCAATCAAATTACGAGAAGCTTCATAAAGCGCTTCTTTAGGAGTTAAACTTCCATTCGTCCATATTTCTAGAAAAAGGATCTCGTGTTTTTCATTTCCATTCCCACAAGAAAAAATACTATAATTCACATTTCGAACAGGCATGGATACAGCATCTATAGGATAACTTCCATTTTGAGAGTTCTTTCTGAGTTCCGTATGATATCCGCGATCTCTCTTGATCTCTAACTCAATATAGAAATCAATAGGTTCTCTCAAGTTAGCTATAGGTTGTGTCGTATCAACGATTTCTACGGAAGGTGGTAAGATTATATCTTGAGCGGTTATGTATCTAGGACCTTTGACGCAAATTGATGCGTCTCTAACTCCATAGAGATTACTTCTCAATACAATTTCTTTCAAATTTAGTAAAATTTCTTGTATGGATTCCTCAATACCTACTATTGTAGAATATTCGTGTGGCACGTTCCAAAATTTGGCGCGTGTGATACATGTTCCTTCTATTTCTCCAAGTAAAGCTCTTCGCAAGGCAATACCCACAGTATCCGCTTGACCTTTTCTAAGCGGGGACAGAATGAAACGACCATAATAAAGACGCTTACTATCTACTCTTGATTCAACACACTTCCACTCTAGTGTTTGGGTGGATCCCGTTATCTCCTCTCGAACCATAACAGACTAGTATTATTATTTGATCATGGAATCGTTTATTTCTCTTGAAAGCGGTTTCATTTTTTTACAGACGTCTTTTTTTAGGAGGTCGACATCCATTATGCGGCATAGGTGTTACATCGCGTATACAACTTAACCGTACACCACTTTTAGCAATGGCTCGTAATGCGGCATCTCTTCCGCTACCAGCACCTTTTACCATAACTTCTGCTCGTTGCAAACCCACTGTACGAATAGCATCTACTGCTGTTCTTTGACCAGCATAGGGTGATGCTTTTCTTGAGCTTTTGAATCCACAAGTACCCGCGGAGGACCAGAAAACCACCCGACCTTGTGGGTCTGTAACGGTTATAATGGTATTGTTGAAACTGGCTTGAACATGAATAACCCCTTTTGTTATTCTACGTGCACTTTTCCGTAAACTAAAACGGGCATTTCTACGCAAACCAATACGCATTTTCTTACGTGAACTTATTTTTGGTATAGCTTTTGTCATATTTTATTATCTCATAAATATGAGTTAGAAATAACAAAAAGAAAAAAAGATACAAAGATATCCGTTTCAGGGTAAAATATATCCTTTACTTTCATTTTTTTATTTGGAATTTGGACATTTCCGTGAGTACTTTTTTTTACTTTTTAGAAAGAAAAGCTCCTTTTTCGAAAGATTACCCCTGTCTTTGTTTATGCTTCGGATTGGAACAAATGACTCTAATTCGTCCACGCCTGCGAATCAGTCGACATTTTGTACAAATTTTACGAACGGAAGCTCTTATTTTCATATATAGGTATGCCTTTCTTATAACTATAGAATCTATTCTTTTTGAAAAAATAAGTCTCTTCACTTAACTTCAATTTTGAAACTTGGAAGTTATTACCCCGGAAAAACCTAATCCTTTGAATCTTTGGTATCCTTCAAATCTTCAGTATCCTTCGAGTCTTCGGTACGCTTCGAATCCTTATGGGGAAGTCTATAAATTATACGCCCCTTGCTGGAATCATAACGACTTACTTCAATTTTGACCCTATCCCCCATCAGTATTCGTATAGAGCTAGACCGGATCTTTCCTGAAATATAGCCCAGGATGATGGTGTCATTCTCTAGGCGAACGCGAAACATTCCGTTGGGTAGGGCTTCTGTAACTAAACCTTCGAAAGTGACTTTTGCTTCTCTCGGTTTTTTTTTTTCTCTCCTATTTTTTTTTTCTGTCATATTTTTTTCTCCCATTTTTCGATTTTTATTTTCAAAATAGGAAGTTCGAGATAGAATTCGGATACTATAGGTGGGGCCATTACCATATATAACATAAGACTTCTCCCCCAATTCTGTTTAGTCGAGCTTCTCGATCTGTCATTATACCTCGAGAGGTAGAAAGAATAGCAATTCCCATTCCGCCCAAAACCTTAGGAATTCCTTGATAGTTGGCATAAATTCGTAAGCCAGGTCGGCTGATACGCTTTAAAAAGGTTCTAGTTCTATATATTCCCTTTCTAGTCTTTCTCTTTTGATGTCGCAAAGTTGAAACCAAGAAATATCTGTGACTTTCCTGATGTTTCCGAACACTTTCAATAAAACCCTCTCGTAGAAGTATTTTAACAATGTTTTCGGTAATATTTGTGGATACTACTCGAACAGTTCCTTTTTTATTCATGTCTGCGTTTCTTATAGAGGTTAGTAAATCAGCAATAGTGTCCTTACCCATAAGACTCTAAGTCTAGGTTCCTCCTAATTTTTCTATAATCAACATGTTTTTCCTTCTCTTTTCATTTTGGATTTTAACGCATATACGTGAGACACAATCCACTAATTTTTTATTTGATCTATATCTCGTCTACTAGTGTTTATAATACTTCAGGAGCTAATGAAACTATTTTTGTAAAATTCAATTCTCTCAATTCTTCGGCAATCGCGCCAAAAACTCGAGTTCCTTTTGGATTTCCTTTTTGATCAATGATAACTGCTGCATTGTCATCATAGCGTATTATTATACCATCTTCGCATTTGAATTCTTTACATGTACGTACAATTACAGCTCGAATTACTTCGGATCTTTCTAGAGGCATTTGGGGCACTGCGTCTTTGATTACAGCAACAATAACATCACCAATACGAGCATATCGCTGATTACCAGCGGCTCCTATGACTCGAATACACATTAATTTTCTAGCTCCACTGTTATCTGCTACACTTAAAAGGGTCTGAGGTTGAATCATATTATTTTGATTTCAATTTGTTATTTCAATGCAAAAGGATAAAAGAAATATTGTCTTTCCAGAAAGAAAAATCCGGGGTTTTTTATCTTCAATACTCCTTTTTGCGGTTCTATATCTCTAATCGAAGAAATTGACTTCGTATGGGCATTTTACTGGCAGCTATAGAGATAGCTGCTCTAGCTACAGTTTCGGATACTCCGCTCATTTCATAAAGTATTCGACCTGGTTTAACAACGGCTACCCAATATTCGGGGGATCCCTTTCCCGAGCCCATACGTGTTTCTGTGGGTCTTATTGTAACTGGTTTGTCGGGAAATATCCGTACCCATATTTTTCCACCACGACGTGCATATCGTGTCATTGCTCTTCGTCCTGCTTCTATCTGTCTCGCGGTGATCCAAGCGGGTTCAAGTACTTGAAGAGCATATCTACCAAAACAAATACGATTGCCTCGACAGGATTTTCCCTTCATTCTTCCTCTATGTTGTTTACGAAATCTAGTTCTTTTGGGGTTATAGTCGATGGTTCTTTTTTAGTTGCATCTCTACTGCAAAACTGGACATGAGAGTTTCTTCTCATCCAGCTCCTCGCGAATTAAATGAGAAAGCTTGCGAATTTTTCTAATTCCATAATCTTTTTGAATATTATGGATAGATACACATCAATATATAATAGAAAAATTTAGGTTTTTTTTTACTTTCTTAAAATAGAAAAATATATAGTCAAGAAAGAGGATCCATAATATATTCAAATTCTATATTTATAGAAAATATAATCTTTCTTTTTTTTTTTATCTTCTTATTTTTATTCTTATTGAATCGTGGTAAAGTATTCTAATCCAATAAGGATTTCGCGGGCGAATATTTACTCTTTCCTGTTTTATTTGTTAATTTAGAACCTTATCAAATAAAGCTATTTTTTTGGTTTGTTCCGCCATCCCACCCAATGAAGTGTTAGGATTCTTTTCAATAAAATCCGATGCCGTCATAGGTTTTGTCGTTCCCACAGCTTCTCCTCTAATGGTTAGGTTTGAATCCTGCAATGGAGCTTCCAAAAAATTTCTTTCCGAGTCAATTTTCTCAGTTTTATTAACGCGGGCTGCTCTTTTTTATTTCTTTAAATTTTGATTTGTTGTTTCAAAAGTTACGATTTCGAATTCTCTCTTTTTTTTATTATTATTTTTTTTTTTATGCTTTATCACATTGCTTTTTTTATGATGTAATTCATAGACCATACACATTGGAATCCTATATCTTTCTTATTCTTCTTCCTTCTATCTATCATCCCTCCTTTTATCCACATCCCTTTTGTTTTGCTTCACAGCCTAGAATCTGGTTTCTTTTGTAGAGAAAAAAATGCAGTTGCTACAACTATATGATAGATCTACTCATTTTTTATAGATTTTTTTATTCACATAGTGACTGTTTCTTAGTTAGGATCTCGACAATACGAAGCAATAGGTTGGTTATTAGTTAATTTTCTATAATTACTAAGTTTTTTTCCTATTTTTAGTAGGGTTCAGCCAATTTTTTCAATCTTCATTTTTTACCCTAAAGAAAAAACTAACGAGTCACACACTAAGCATAGCAATTATATTAAAAGATTTATCAATTTTCATTAAATCTTATAGAAAGAGGTATAATTTATTCTTTTTTTTTTAGGGATTTTTGGAAAAATAAGGGTCTTGTCTTTTTTATTCTATCACAGGGCAGAATGGGAAGACAGGGTTAGTTATTCTTCTTCTACGAATATCCAAATTTTTACACCTAATACTCCATAGATAGTTCGAATTGGATAGCAGCAATAATCAATTTTAGCGCGAATTGTTTGGAGGGGCAATCTGCCCTTTTTGATGCATTCGGCACGTGCAATTTCTTTCCCTGCTAAACGACCCGCAATTTTTATTTTTACTCCCTTTATGTCTTCTTTTTTAGTTAATTCAATGGCTTTTTTCATTGCTTTTCGGAATGAAACTCTATTTTTTAATTGGAAAGCTATATATTCTGCAAGAATATTAGGTTGTCTATATGGCTCTTTAACCTTTTCGATAGCAATATTAAGTCTCTGGTTTACAGAATTCACTTCCTTTTGGAGATCTTTCTCTAATTCTTCGATTGCTCCCTTTTTCTTTAATAAATTGGGGAATCCAATATGGATTATGACGTGGATTGTATCAATTTCTTTTTGAATTTCTATATGTGTAATTACTTCAGAACTTGAGTCTGATTCTATTTTTCTATTCGAACCTTTTTTCCTATTCTTTTGTATATAGTTCTTGATACAATTCCGTATTTTTTTATCTTCCTGTAGACCTTCAGAATAATTTTTTGGTTTTGCGAACCAAAAGGAATGGTGATTTTGGGTTGTACCAAGTCTGAAACCGAGTGGATTTATTTTTTGTCCCATATTTTTCTATTCTATTTCTTTTTTATTGGGAATCGAAATCTTGGATTGATCTAAAGATTATTTAGATTTCTTTACTATATTTAGTACAATTGTTATATGACACATGGTTTTTTTTATAGAATAACTACGTCCTCGAGCTCGAGGTCTGAATTTTTTCATAATAGTACTCCTACTGACTTCGGCTTTAGTGATGAATAAACTCGCTTTGTCGAAATCCCTATAATGAGTAGCATTTGCTGCTGCCGAATAAACCAACTTTAAGATGGGATAAGACGCTCGATAAGGCATGAGATTCAGTATCATAACGGTTTCCTCGTAGTAACGCCAGCGAATCTCATCAAGAACTCTTTGTGCTTTGAAAACAGACATATGTATGCGTTTTTGTGCTTTGAAAACCCGTTCGAATTTAAGTAGACGATCGGTTGGAACTTTTCTTGCGAGTTTCCTTAGCCCGTTCTTCTTCTTCTTTATCCTAGGGGTATACTTTACCAATTTGAAACTTGTCATAAATAAGGTTATTACCCGCCTACCTTTACTTTATTTGAATATTTGAATCCTATAAATTTTGTTTATTCTGAATCTTTCTATTCTTAATTCAGTTAACGACGAGATTTAGTATCCTTTTTTGCACTTTCATAACTCGTGAAATGGCGAGTAGGCACAAATTCCCCCAATTTGCGACCTACCATAGGATTTGTTATGTAAATAGGTATATGTTCCTTTCCATTATGAATCGCGATTGTATGGCCAACCATTGCGGGTAGAATGCTAGATGCCCGGGACCACGTTACTATTATTTCTTTCTCCTCCTTCATATTGACCTTTTCGATTTTTGCCAATAAATGACGAGCTACAAAAGGATTCGTTTTTTTTCGTGTCACAGCTGATTACTCCTTTTTTGTTCATTTTAAAGAGTGGCATCCTATGTCCACTATCTCGATCGAGGTATGGAGGTCAGAATAAATAGAATAATGATGAATGGAAAAAAGAGAAAATCCTTTAGCTGGATAAGGGGCGGATGTAGCCAAGTGGATCAAGGCAGTGGATTGTGAATCCACCATGCGCGGGTTCAATTCCCGTCGTTCGCCCATCGCATTATTGCAAATTCCAAAAATGCAATTTTCCATATTCCTAGTTACGTATTTACTTACGGCGACGAAGAATAAAACTATCACTATATTTTTTCCTTTTCCTAGTTCTTCTTCCAAGCGCAGGATAACCCCAAGGGGTTGTGGGTTTTTTTCTACCAATGGGGGCTTTCCCTTCACCGCCCCCGTGGGGGTGGTCCACTGGGTTCATAACTACCCCTCTTACTACGGGGCGTTTACCTAGCCAACACTTAGATCCGGCTCTACCCAAACTTTTTTGGTTCACCCCAACATTACCCACTTGTCCGACTGTTGCTAAGCAGTTTTGGGATACCAAACGGACCTCCCCAGATGGTAATCTTAAAGTGGCCAATTTACCCTCTTTTGCAATCAGTTTCGCTACAGCACCTGCTGCTCTAGCTAATTGCCCACCCCTTCCACGTGTGATTTCTATGTTATGTATGGCCGTGCCTAAGGGCATATCGGTTGAAGTAGATTCTTCTTTTTTCTCAAAAAACCCCTTCCCAAACTGTACAAGCTTCTTCCAAAGCATACGGCTTTCTAGATGTATATGACGATCTCTAGACAGATGGATCTTATATGAATCGTATGATGAAGTACCACATGAGTGGATATATAGAAAAGGAATCCAAATCTGCCGAATCGCTCATGTTATGATCTTCTACATCCTAGGTCTCCGCGTTCCGTCATCTGGCTTATGTTCTTCATGTAGCATTCAGATCGAATGACTCTATGAAATTACGTCGATACTTCCACATATTATGGGTAACGTAGGAGACATCCCTATTTTCACCCGGGGGTCTTAATTACCACTGCTTAGCTTTCAATTCGCCTCTGACCATCAAATTAAATGTGAATAACCCGTCCTCCTCTCTTTGAAACAAGGGGCGCTTCCGGTTCTGTGCGTGCTTCAAACAATTTTGTCTTCTCCATATTACCATATCTCTAGAGTCAATAATTTTCTATGAGGAACTACTGAACTCAATCACTTGCTGCCGTTACTCAACAGTTTTCTGTTGAGGTCTATCCCGTAGAGGTAGTCAAATTGGATCAGTGATCGATTTCTAGGTTTCGTCGTAAACCTAATTGGTTACTTCCAATTACGTAAATCAATAGTTCAAACCGCACTCAAAGGTAGGGCATTTCCCATTGATATAGGAACTTTTGTACCAGAAACAATAGTATCTCCAATTATAGCCCCTCTGGGATGTAAAATATATCTCTTCTCACCATCCCCATAGTGTATGAGACAAATGTATGCATTTCGATTAGGGTCGTATTCTATGGTTACGATTCTACCAGATATGTCTTTTTGATTCCGTCGAAAATCGATTTTACGGTATAGGCGCTTATGACCTCCCCCTCTATGCCTTGCGGTAATGATTCCTCTGGCATTACGACCTTTACCACAACGGTGCCGTCCATGGATCAATTTATTTCGTGGATTGGATTTCACTTGCCTGTCTACGGTTCCCTTGCGTGTGCTCGGGATAGGTGTTTTGTATAAATGTTTCGCCGTATTATTAAGTATTCTCCTTTAGTTCGTTTCTCTATCTAGAAGTGGAATAGAATAACCCGGTTGAAGGGTAATGATCATACGTCTGTAATGCATTGTATGTCCCAGAATAGGTCCCATTCTTCTACCCTTTCCGGGTAGTCGATGGCTATTCACAGCTACTACCTTAACACCAAAGAAGAGTTCGACCCAATTCTTTATTTCTGTCTTAGTGAATCCCGATTCGACATTAGAAGTATATTGATTCTTTCCCAATAAACGAAGACTCTTTTCTGTAAATACTGCGTATTTGATTCCATCCATAAATCGACTTTCCCTCCTATGCTCTGAGTTCCAGTATCGATAAGAATTCGAGTTCTTATTGTTCTTATGTTATGGTATGAATATACCATACCAATTCGTTATGTATGGACGATGGATGAGATTCCATAGATAGAGAGCCAGTTCCAATAGACTTATGGAACGTTCCCGTTCGCGTGCATCCAGCAGGAATTGAACCCGCAAATTTACCAATTATGAGTTGGGCGCTTTAACCATTCAGCCATGGATGCTTAACAGGGATCATCGTACATCGTAAATAACCAATTTTCATATAGAAAGACATATCATAGAAAAATGAAATCGAAAATATTCGGAGATGGCAAATATTCGGAGATGACTATGAAAACACCTCTCTGGATCCTCGAATTGAAAGAGAGATTGAGAGGGATCAAGAATCCTAATTCTCGCTATTTGGAATGGATCCAATTCTATTGAGTCTGACCCATAGTGATCATTTTACTTATGATACCTAGTTGACATTGCTAACAAGGATCTAATGAATTATGAGTTTAATAGATCCTCTCCTCTTTAGCAGAAAGACGTATATTCCTTGCTCATTATCAGACAATCACTTATTCCCAAACCTCGTGCGGGGCTAATCGTTTTCATTTACCATCTCATGGAAAACCCTTTTCGTTCCGCTTAGCCCTATCGGGTATTTTAGTGATAGGTTCTATAGGAACTGGACGATCCTATTTGGTCAAATACCTAACGAAAAATTCCTATTTTCCTTTCATTAAGGTACGAGGGCTTCTTATTCCACAAGAACGAAAGCACCTTTTCATTCTTTCATATACTAGGGGTTTTTACTTGGAAAAGACAATGTGGAATACTAAAGGATTCGGGTCCATAACCACGAGTTCCAGTGCACTAGATCTTGTAGCACTTAGCAACGAGGCCCTATCCATTAGTATTCCACATAAGAAATCCATTATAGAAACTAATACAATTAGATTAGCTCTTCATAGACAAACTTGGGGTTTGCGAGCCAAGATAAGACCGGCTCGGGATCATGGGACCCTTTTCTATCAGATAGGAGGGGATCTTGTACAAAATAGACTTCTAAGTAATAACCCCATGGATCCTATATCTATCTATATAAAGAGGCAATCGTGTCAGGAAGCGGCTTTTTCTTTGGCCAAACGGTACTTCGAACTTGGAACGAGCATGAAGAGATTAACGAGACTTCTTTCTCTTTTGAGTTTTTCTGGCGGACCAGTCGCGCAAGATCTTTGGTCTTCCCCCGGAACCGATGAAAAAGTGGGTCGCTTCTTATGGACTCGCTCAGAATGATTCTTCTCTATCTATAGTTCATGGCCTATTAGAAGTAGAAGGTGCTCTGGTGCAATCCTTACCGACAGAAAAAGATTGCACTCGGGTTGATAATAATCGAGTGCCATTACTTCGTCGGTCCGAACCAAGGAATCCGTTAGAAATGTTTTGAAATGGATATTGTTCTCTCTTTGATTAGGGATTGCTATATGAAAAGAAGTGGAGTTTGAAAAAGGGAACGGAATGGTCAAACCGGAACTGCTAGAGGAACGAATTTTCAATAGCATAACTTGGGCTCCTAGAATATGGGGCCCTTGGGACAATCTATTTGATTGCAGGGACAGGTACGCTGAAGAGGGCTTTTTCGAATAAGCCAATTGATTTGGGACCCTTCGGATCCATTCTTTTTCCTATTCAAAGATCAGGCCTTTGTCTCTGTGTTTTCACGTCGAGAATTCTTTGCAGATGAAGATGAAGAGATGACAAAGCGGCTTAGTACCAGTACCTGGAGAAAAAAGCCTCCTAAACATATGGCTAGCAACTGGTTCACCAGGAGTACGCAAGAAAGGCAAAAGCACTACGAATTATTGATTTAGGAATGGGAATGGGCTAGAACCCTGGGTTCTTCCTTATATAATTAATGGTCTTTTCATTCTAATACTCTATCCGAGAGTTCTCAGTATTTAGCAAAGCTGTTCCTATCTAACGGAAGGCTCCTGGATCAAATGACAAAGACATTGTTTGTGGCCATGAAAAAGGGAGGGGATTCAGTGGAACAGGATTGGCCGGGCGGTAGAGTCGTGGAAACACTTGTTGATTCCTATTTTGGACCCTAGCTCCATGGAACAATATGCTACTGCGGAAACATGGAAGAATTGCAATCTTAGATCAAAACACTATGTATGGGATGATATGAACTGCCTAAATAAGAATTCTTGAGCGTCGAACAACCTGAGTACTAACTACATCAAACAATTTGCATTAATGAAACTGTGTAAATCCACCGGATAATCAAAAATACGCATGTCTGATGAAATGGTTGTTGCTATCTGCTTCCATAACGAATCCTTGGTTTAACTGAATAAGTAAAGAAAATTGGCCCTTTCTCTTCGTCTCAGATCGATGGATCTTCTCGATTGGAAGATCTCCCATATGGATAATACACATTCCAGTTGACCGAGCCTAATGCTAATTGTTTTGTTCCGAAGCAAAGATATCCGCGGAGGCCGGTTCGTTCGTCCTATTCTGATATTCAGGACCAAGAGGTCCTGGATTCTCTTTCGGATAGGCCCTGAAAGGAGAAGAGAAGCTGAAATGCCAACGGACCTCTGTCTATTCTCTAATTCACCCGATCCGATAGTACCCGTTTTTGGAACGTCCAGTGCCAAAGTCACTGAATGGGTAAGTCACCAATCCAATCCCTTTGACAAATCGGGTGTCATATTAGATATCATATTCTATATATATAGAAATATCATAGAATAGACATATAGAATTTTTGGTGGGGAAATTCGAATGAATCATTGAGTGAAAAAGGAGCAAAGAATGACAAAAGATGAGACTCTACTAGTCTTCACTCTTGTGGTTTCCTCGGTTTCTGTTTTCTTATTCGGGATCTTGCTTTTCATGGTTCTCATCTCTGCAACTCGCGATTTTCGCGAGAGAACCAAATCCAAGTTGGTGAAGATCATGATTTGGGCTGGCATAGTAGTTATTACCTTTGCAATTGCGGTTCGAATCTATCCGATCTTTATCTTTTTGCTCAAAGAACGAATAAAACCCCTTGTT